AGAGGGCCATGATGATGATCCTATGTTCGTTTTCGCCCTGCCCCGATGATGCGCTCCTAGCTCGCGGAGCTACATACCGGAAAAAGAAAAAGACTCTGACTTTGAGAAGAGAATCGTTGGTTTGACCGACGAACTACGTGGGAAATACGAGATCTAGGCAAGCCGCTACATGTTATCCCCTGGCCCTTGAACGATAGAAGAACTACTTATCTTCTCTTAGATACCGGTCGATCGGTTCGCATCTATGGTCAATCAATAGGTCCGCGGATCTATTCTTCTATACGAGAAATCGCCATCTCGTAGCACCACCACGACACCGATTCTCGTTCTTATTCCGAGCCCCCCCCATGCCGTGACTTCGACTTATAGTATGATGAATGAGTGGAAAGATCTTGATAGAAGTCCCTGTCCGATCCAACCAAAGAGTTCGTATCGTATATTTTAGTATTATTATTAATATAATTATATTAGTATATATTTATATTAGTATGAGTATTCTTATTATGAATCATTTGATTTATGAAATTTATATATAGGATGGAGTCATGGGTGTTTAGGATGCTAAGCAAAGATGTGTGGTTTAGTGGTTTTTTGTTATGAACGGGACAGGGACGGTTGCTATCAGAACTGAATGGGCTTCCCCGCGGGGGCGATCCAGAAAAGAAGACCTAGGCCAGGATTGGTCAAAACAATGTGGTGGCCGTAGCTCATATATTTATTTATATAGAAATTCTTTGCCTTTTTTCAGTAGAATCCCCGGTCCCAAACGACTGCGGATAGCCGCCAAGAAGAATGAATTCCCGAAGGGGTCCAATAAGACTTCCTTTCGAGTAATACAGGGACGGACTGATACTCCTAACTCCCGATGCAGGAGCAGGAATCTAAATGAGGAGGAGGGTTTCGAAACGCATTGAACCTCCCAATCGAATGAATCGTCACATTCGTAATGATCAACTTTACGGAGCCCTATCGCTCGGTTAGATAAGATAGGTCCACCCCAGAACTCACTCAAACAACCTTATATTGCTATAGAAGCACGCACTTCTTCGTCCACAACAGCTGGCTCTTTCGGTCCTGGCTAGCCGGTCCAGTTCTCCAGTCAATACCTGCCACAGAAAGAATGTACAATTTGTTGTATCAATGATATTACCAATCAATGAACTGCTAGTTGGAGAGGGGGGTCCATTACGTGTTAGCTACCTCTAGAATAGCCAGACATTCTTGGCCAGGTTTCAGAATGGAAGAGAAGTCATGGAAGGAACCGAATTGGCCACGCACGATGAATGGATGGACAAGAAAAAGGATAGTCTAATACTCAAAGATCTGTATTTATACTTTGAATTCGGAATAATCTGAAATGCTCCCGCTCTGCATGGCAGGCGAGGTAGGATAGAGAAGAGGGTTGCCTAGATAGATGTTCTCTATAGGTATGCTATAAGTAGCTAACAGAATGCAATGCCTCCTTCTAGTGGCGGTCGGTCGAGCTGGAACGTCGGCTCCGTGAGGGGGAAGCACACAGGCTTGCGTCTTTTGATTCTATTGGGTGGCGTGGCGGGGAGGCATGGTGGAAGCCCAGCCCGCACCACACGTTCTCTGATTGAAACGAGACTTTTTCTCCGCTCCGGGAATTCCAGCAGACGTGATACTGGTTCAGCAAACGGACTCAACATTTCACTTACGGAAACAGAAAGAGTGTTCGGGGATATTGGAAAAAGCCTTTAAGGTACAAGAATGAAGGAGCACTGCTGCACTTCCACGACATGGGAAAGGGATCATGGGGTGAGGAAAAGAAAGAAAAGGTGCAAGGTGAGGTTCTATCTGTGAAATGAGTTCAAAGGAATTCTCCCAGACACGTTTCTTTAGCACAGGCCACGGAGTGAAGTTGGAAGGTTCAATGAGCTACGCGAAGGGAAGATCTTTGGCACTATTATTGTCTATATACAAGTGGCGTAGGCGAAGCTGTGGTGACTCGTGGAGTAGGCAGCGAGCGGAGCTTGAACAGCAGCAAGCAGCTTCAAAAAAGCCGTTGCGCGCGGGGGGGTTTGGGGGGGCCTACGCGTCGCTGCTCCCGCGCACCATTACTATACAAGGGCTTTGAAGCCTCCGTTTGCTGGTGAGGGGGGTCGCTTCCTTACACTTGCCTTAACTGGCCTAGGGCGTACTGACGGTGTCAGTAGTCGTATCTGTTTCGAAAGGGAGATTTTTCTTTCAACAAAAGCTAAAGCTAGCAGAGGTGTTCTCCTTAATCAAGCTTATTAGTCGTTATCTTCCTTAGCCTTATTGCGAAGCGACGGTTATCAGCTAGTTTCGGGAAGCAAGGCATTCAGCTAGTTACGGTGTCGGTGTCAGCTGTTTACGACAGATAAGGAAGGATATCTTTCTCAAAAAGAGCAAGAGCTCGCTACAGGCTAGCAAGGCAAGGAAGAAAGCTGCTAGGGCAGTTAGTCCTTGCTTATAGTTAGGCAACTAGCCTATTAGTGTAAAGAGGAGGAAGGGTAAGGGTGTTCTCCAGTCGTCACTATTATCAGTCGAAGTGGTTCTTTAGCCGTATAGCGAAGCAAGGATATCAGCTAGTAGCAGAAGGGATTAGGTTAGGTGCTCTACATTCAAAAGCATTAGCCTACTAGTGTAAAGAGCCTACTAAGAAAAAGTGGAGAAGACTGCTATTCCGATAAAACGACTAAAGCAGCTACTAGGAAAGGTGTTCTCCTTAATCACTATAACAAGTCGTAATCTTTCTATACTGACTGGCGAAGCAAGACAAGAGAGGAACAGGAACGACGGTTCTTTTCCAGAGTCGCTCAGGCGTCTGGCTAGCTAAGGCTAGCATTAGCGGGGTGTTCTCCAGTCGTCACTTTAGTGACTCTATTTTCCTTCTAGCAGTATGGCGAAGCAAGAATGAAGCTAGCCTATAAGTGTAAAGAAGGGAGCAACAAGGAAGGGGATACCTTTCTTTCCTAAAAGCAGCAAGCGTCTGCCCCCCCTAACCCCCAAGGGGGAACACAAACGAAACGACAGACAGCCTTTGACAACCGTTTCACCCCTACTAATCAAAGGCTTCCCCACAAGGAGAATCCCATCGCTCCACTCCCCTTAGCCCTTAGACAGACCTAAGCCTAAGGCGGACTAAAGGCGCACAGAGTCATATCTAACACGACGGTTAGCAAGGGTGTTCTCCTAACGTGACTCTCAAAAGTCATAATTCGTCTTTCTGAATGGCGAAGCATTAATGGAGACAAGAGATTTAACGACAGCTCTTCTTCCCAACCGACTGACCTAACCTGACAACCCGACCTGACCTGACTAAAGCGACTAAAGGAAGGATTTAATCACAGCTTTCCACCCCCCTAGCCCCCTAAGGGGGAAGACCGAACAACAACAACACTAAAGCCATTCCATTCGGGCTTCTCACCAGAGAATCCCTTCATTCCATTCGCCTTAAAGAACCTACCGGACTTGCTAAGGTGCCATTAGTGATCTCTTTTAAAAAGGTCAGTCTTTAAACCGACGCGTCAGAGTCGGAAGGCTAGTAAGGCTAACAGCCCAGAAGCCAATCCTAACTGCTAATGAAGACCATTCCTCCCCTATCTCTTAAAGCCCTGCAAGCAGACTGACGGACTCTAAAGGGCCTTATATACCACTAAGGACTCTGACGGGCCCTTAATAAAGAAGGGGGGGGGGCGCTGTAGTTTTGAAGCAGGGGGCGGCAGCCCTTTTTTTAAGCAGCTGCTCACTCTCCTTGAATCACCTTGTCTTTGGCGTGATTTTGTTAGTGTTCGGAAAGAAAATGAAAAAAGATGATATGTCATATTATTATAAAGAAAGACCAATTGAGTGAAATTCACCCGCTCAATCCTGCCTTTCATTCAAGTACAGGTAATGAGAGGACTTGAATCCAATCACCTAACCCAAACCTGTACTAATTAGGGGTGGGGCCGCCTCGTCGGCCAATAAAAAACAAACGGATTTTTGCTTCTTTCTTCCCGAAACTGAAGAGCTAGCCGCGAACCTGATGCGCAATGAGTCTATCCTATCTCAATATAGCAAGTGGTAAGTCAGCGCGAGCCTCAGGTTCCATATGTGCTAGGGCCGAGTTGGTCTGCTCGGTCACACAAAAGAAGATAGCTCGGTCGAAGCGAGCCGACTGGGAGAGAATCGCTAAAGAAGCGTCGATATTCATCTGGGGGGGAGGATGAGGACTTTTTAAAAGAATTGAGAGAGAGGATCGCAGAATTACAGAATGAGTTTTGGAAATGGAATCTGGAATCTCATCAAAAATTCGATGAGGGTTCCCTAAATGAGCTCTTTCAATGGAAATTGGATTGGAAGCGGACGCACCGTTGAAATTCCATAGTGTTATGTATTCTGACACCTCACCGTCAATTCGTTTAGTCTCCATCATTGACTCCCCCTTTTCTAAGCCCCGCTCCCTAAGGGGCCCCTCTCTGATAAGGAAGGAAACGAAAGAATCTCAATTTGACGACAAATCCGGTCCGATGGCTGTTCTCCACTAACCACAAGGATATAGGGACTCTCTATTTCATCTTCGGTGCCATTGCTGGAGTGATGGGCACATGCTTCTCAGTACTGATTCGTATGGAATTAGCACGACCCGGCGATCAAATTCTTGGTGGGAATCATCAACTTTATAATGTTTTAATAACGGCTCACGCTCCTTTAATGATCTTTTTTATGGTTATGCCGGCGATGATAGGTGGATCTGGTAATTGGTCTGTTCCGATTCTGATAGGTGCACCTGACATGGCATTTCCACGATCAAATAATATTTCATTCTGGTCGTTGCCACCAAGTCTCTTGCTCCTATTAAGCCCAGCCTTAGTAGAAGTGGGTAGCGGCACTGGGTGGACGGTCTATCCGCCCTTAAGTGGTATTACCAGCCATTCTGGAGGAGCAGTTGATTCAGCAATTTCTAGTCCTCATCTATCAGGTGTTTCATCCATTTTAGGTTCTATCAATTTTATAACAACTATCTCCAACAT